AGGTCCTCGTTTTAAAAAAACACGTCGTCTGGGGGCTTTACCGGGACTTACTAGAAAAAAGTATGCGCCCGGAATTGAGTCTCGAACGCCACCGCGTTCTGGGAAAAAATCTCAATATTGTATTCGTCTAGAAGAAAAACAAAAATTGCGTTTTCATTATGGTCTGACAGAACGACAATTACTCCACTATGTTCGTATTGCTGGAAAAGCCAAAGGCTCAACGGGTCAGGTTTTACTACAATTACTTGAAATGCGTTTGGATAATATCCTTTTTCGATTAGGCATGGCTTCGACCATTCCAGGAGCCCGACAATTAGTTAACCATAGACATATTTTAGTTAATGGTCGTATAGTAGATATACCAAGTTATCGCTGTAAACCCCGAGATATTATTACGACAAGAGATGAACAAAAATCCAGAGCGCTGATTCAAAATTCTCTTGATTCATCCCCTCATCGGAATCGGAAATGGAAGTTACCAAGACCAAAACATTTGATTCTTGACTCCTCCCAGTATAAAGGAGTAGTCAATCAAATAATAGATCGTGAGTGGGTTGGTTTGAAAATAAAAGAGTTGCTAGTCGTAGAATATTATTCTCGTCAGATTTGAACCTAATTAAAATACCAAACAAGGGTGCGGTGAATTTTTCCCCTTTTTCTCCTCTTCCATTCACTTATCTTAAATGGATCGGGGGAATTTTTTATGCCCTGAATACTCTACTCTTTCCAGTATTTTCCGTACCACAGGCAATTACAATTAGAATACAATTAGGAATAGTGAATCGATATCAAAGATAAAGAGAGGGCTGGTTTAACGGTTCGAATAATAGTCTTCATTTTTATTTGATACATTGCGAGCGATAAGATTCGTAATGTAGGTGAAGATACGGAAAGAGAGGGATTCGAACCCTCGGTAAACAAAAGCCTACATAGCAGTTCCAATGCTACGCCTTGAACCACTCGGCCACCTCTCCTACATAATCTTATGATTATGATTATTACCCATAAAACGGGTGAATAGCGATCCATTTCATTTAGAATATTGCAGTATTCTTTTTTTTTACGGTATAGGTATGACCAATCGATTATAACAATAAAATGAAAAACAAAAAAAGCTATATTGAGTCAAGTTTGTTTTGTCAAGACGACGACCCCCTCTTTTTATGATTCTGATGTTTAGAATGGTACCGGATTAAACACTGAATTGGAACGGGTCGCCCGACCCATATATTTTAGAATATGATTCTATTTAGACGTGATTAGATTAATACTTACTTGACTCCGGTTAGATAGGAATTCAAAAAACCCCTTATCCGTTGAAGATTTCTCAACGAAAACTTCTTACAGCTCGATTACAAATTCATGAATGAAACCGCGGATTTTTCTATTTCGATTGTATACTTTGGTGTATACACGCTATGCAAATAAGCAAAAAGGGGGTGCTTATTCTATTTGAATCATAGAAAGAGTGATTATTTGATTCTTTTTGTTCCGTGAATCCTAATCCAATCAAAACTTCTCAAATTTTCATAATCTGTAGAAAAAATTCCTAGATTCTTCCTTATAACTTCGCTAAAAGGCTAATAGAATAGTTTTGTTAATTACTATACTCCTTACTATATCCATATACTACTTTTTTTAAATGAAGTCCAATCGGATTCAAAGATTTCCTATTGATTCCTGTCAAAAGGGAACAATTTGAGTATAGGTTCCGCACGTTTTTTTTTTAGAATGGGTCCGCTTTTATGGTATTTTGTACTGTACGATTCCTTTGTTTGTGGGATTTTTTATCCCACGAGAGGTAATGAGAAGAATTATCGAATGGATTGTTACCTATGCCGAGATCGCGGATAAATGGAAATTTTATTGATAAGACCTTTTCAATTGTAGCCAATATCTTATTACGAATAATTCCGACAACTTCAGGAGAAAAGGAGGCATTTACCTATTACAGAGATGGTGCGATTTGATTCTTTTTTTTTTTTCTCAGTCTTACGAGAAGGGCACACGCTTCCGGATAGAAAGAAAATTGTTGTTTTTTTGAAAAAAAAAACCTACGCTTGTTGAAGGTGAAGTTTGGGGAAACCGAGAACAATACCTTCTGTCGTGTATCCTCGGTTGATGCAACCTCATATGCTTCAATTTTTGATTCTAGTCTTGAGCGAAAGGTTAGCCTATAGGTTCTGGATTACAGGTTAATACTACTTCACTAGTACCAATTAGGTGGCATAGGGGAAGAAGCACTACATCTAGGAATCAACCACACAAAAAACTTTGTGAAAAATTCTCCCCTTTCCTGATCAGGATCGGGACTAACAAGAATGGTTGGGAAAACCAACATCCATCTCGTTCGTACTTTGGATACCCATATAACCATCGAAGGCTGTTGAAGTGACTAATTCCTGGAAATAGGGGGCGTTGAGGACAAATAAATTGTTGGAGTTACCTTTTCTATCTATTGCCAACACGCTTGGTGTTAAGAAAAGACCTTTTGCAGGGG